CATAAAGTTCTTGCTTGGACAATTCAAAAGTTGGAGAAGGTTTTTTACTAATAAATCGATAGTCAAAATCATTCCATTCAGGGTCTTTTATTCTATCAAAGCGTCGGATTTCTAAATTCTCATAGGGTCCCCCTGGAATTCCTTCCAGAGCCTGTTGGATAATTTTTATGGATTCTGTCATTTCACTGATTCGTACTAAATACCGAGCTAATGAATCCCCTTCCTTTTGCCATTGAATCTCCCAATCAAATTCGTCGTAACACTCATAACGATCAACTTTACGAAGATCCCATAGTATTCCGGAAGCCCGTAGCATTGGTCCTGATAAACCCCAATTTAGTGCTTCTTCTGCGCCAATAATGCCTACGCCTTCAACTCGTTCTAAAAAAATAGGATTCCGTGTAATAAGCTTTTCATATTCAGCAACCCCGGTTAAAAAATAATCGCAAAAATCCAAACATTTATCTATCCAGCCATGAGGTAGATCAGCAGCTACTCCTCCGATACGAAAATAATTATGCATCATGCGCATACCGGTAGCAGCTTCGAATAGGTCATATATCAATTCTCGTTCTCGCAAAATATAGAAGAAAGGGGTCTGTGCCCCAATATCTGCCATAAAAGGGCCAAGCCATAACAAATGGGAAGCGATACGACTCAACTCCAACATAATAGCTCTGATATAGCTAGCCCTTTTAGGTACTTGAATATTGCCTAGCTGTTCGGGTCCATTTACGGTTATTGCTTCTGTGAACATAGTAGCTAAATAATCCCAACGTGTTACATAAGGCAAATATTGTATAATTGTTCGATTTTCCGCAATTTTCTCCATCCCTCTATGTAAATAACCCAATATTGGTTCACATTCAATAACATCTTCACCATCGAGAGTAACGATCAGTCGAAGAACACCATGCATTGATGGGTGGTGAGGGCCCATATTGACTATCATGAGGTCTTTTCTTGTAGTTGGTGCAATCATAAGTTTTTTCCCGAGTCATTCTTCCCATGCATTGCTGAAAGTAAAAAGAAGTTCATCAAAATTGAAACGACTAAGCTCAAATGGTATCACGCTTCAAATTAACGAGTTTTTATCTCTCGAATATTCAACTCGCCAATTAATTCTTTATAGCGTTCTCTATTTTTTTTTGACAAATAGGCCAGCAGTCGTTGACGTTTTCCCAAAATTTTCCGCAAACCCCTCTGAGATGAAGAGTCTTTTTTGTGCAATTCCAAATGTGAAGTAAGTCTCCTTATCTTAGTCGTGAAACTGAATACTTGAAATTCAACAGACCCCCTGTTTTCTTCGTTTTCTTTTTGAGAAATAACCGAAATGAATGAATTTTTTACCATAAAAAAATCCCCTTTCCCTTTTAAAAAAAAAATATGGATTTTACCGATCAGTAATAATAATGCCATTAATTTGAATGTGATATATACAATAATCTAATCCGAATTTATTTATGAACTCCTAATTTTCTGAATTCAAATCACTCAATTCAATTTGAAATTGGATTTAGATAGGGATAGAAAAGGATTGGTACATTTTCGCATCGAAGAATTTCGATTTAAAACGAAGAAGTTTTTGTTGATTCATTTCGAGATCTAATTGAGCCATCATTTATTTCATATTGGATATTAGAATGAAATGTGAGACAAGGCATGTGATCTGTGTATTTGTTTGCTTTCATATACCCTATATTATATATTATATTTTCATATACCCTATATTATATATAGGGTATAGGATATATAGAAAAAGTGTATTATCCACGAATTTTCAATCGTGGATACAGATGTATCCTTAACATACTGAAACGACTGCCATTATTGGTATCAAACCAATAACGATTCATACAAGCTAAATCCTCTAATCGATAATTAGGCCAAAGAAAGAGCTTTAATTTCATTAATTTCTTTTTCTCTCTATCAAGATGCTTACTGTCATGCGAAACTTGGCTGCTGTTTTTTCCGTTCTTTCCATTCCAAAATACTGGATTTCTATCTCCACCATTTCTATTCTTTGAATTGAAACAATTTAGAATTCTCAATTTTCTACGACGTCTAAACGATAAAATATTTTCAGGAACAGGCAAATCAAAATGATTTTTGTCTCTATTTCCAGTTATTCTTTGATGTGCTGAAATAGTTTCATCAAAATTATTCTTAGAAACATATCTTTGTTCTTGGTATTTTTTATTAGTTTGGTGTTTACTCTTATGAACCAACGAAATACCTATGGTTTGATACATAATAAATTGGCCATCGTTTTTTCCAGACAGACGAATGGGTTCTATAATCAATACTCCCTTTTTCATCAATTCTGTAAGAGTTAAATTCTTCTGAATCAGCATTATATCCAAACAAATTTCTCTCGTTTGAATCGAGGAGATAGTAATTTTTTTTGGATCTATCAGTCTAAGCAGGAGACAACATACCTTGATATTATTCATCATTCTTTGATTCAAAGTATCGTCCCATCTTAATTGAAAAAGAAAAAAACGTTTCAGGAAGGAATCTAGTTCTGCTTCCGTGTTGCTTTTGTATTGTTTTTTCTTTTTCGCTTTTTTCATGTCTGATCTTGCAGAATTTTCTTCAAGATCTTTTTGTTGTGAGAGAACGGATCCAAGATCTCCTCGACTTGTGGGTTCTTTTTCTTCTTGATTTCGATGCTTTTTATTCGATGGTATCAAAAAAATTCCTTTTTTCTTTTCATTGATCTTTTTATTTTCACTACTATTTTCATTTCTATTCAAATTTAAAAGAAGTAATTTTCTTGGTATAAACCAAGGTTTCGTTTTATAGGCATTATAAAGTAACACAAGTTCTGGGAAGAACCAAAGTTCCAGATTCGATATGTGACGCTTTAGTATTTTTTCATTCATTCCCATCCAATCAAAAAAAACTTTGTGAGAGTTTGGTGGATTGATTTCTGGAATCATAAGATAAAAAAGATCTTTTTTATGAATTATTTGATAATTATTAGTACGAATTTGAGTATTTTGATTCCTATTGGTATCGATCGTGATCCAGGCCTCAATATCGACTTTTTGTCTAAGATAAAAATTGATAATTTTCCAATCAAAATATTTTCTATCGGCCGTTTTTTCCATATAGCGAATATCGACCTTTCCTAGAAAATTATTGATAGGGATGTTTCTCAGCATATCAAAAAGGCTTTCTTTATGCGTGTTATAAGAAAGCTCTTGGTTCTTATGTCCTTGAAAGGGAGAAAAGCATTCCGTTTTATTTTCATAATTAAGAAATTTATATGATAAAAGATCATATCTATAGTATTTTTGAAAATTATCTTTTTGATTAGATAATGAATATACTTCAAATTGGTTTTGTTTTTTGGAACCAATTACTTGGTCTTTTTCATATGAATGCTTTTTGCTAAAATTTGATTTTTTAGCTATACGACGCTGATGAACTGTATTTCGCCACTTTTCTGGTATTAATCTAGACCATCTGATCTGAGATAAATCGTATTGATAATGTCCTCTTAACCAGTTTTTCCATTGATTCATTTCATAACTCGGAAGTTTCTTATCTCCTAATTCCGACTGAACCATTCCTTGTGTTTCAAAAGAATCCTTTATTTCAGGCTTAAGAAAAAAAGGGATTCCTTGAGATTGAACAACAGAGCTAAATTTATACGAGTTACTGACTTGGATTTGTGATAATTTGTAAAATACATATGCTTGTGACATGTATGATAAGTCATAAAAAATAGGTGAATTTTTTTTACTATTACTAATATTATCAAGTGACTTTTTTATAGTCGAAATAAAGGCAATTGGATTTTTATTTTTTTTATTAATTATTTCTTGTTTTCTTTCCTTATTGTAAATGGATTTATCAATAATTTTTTTTGTTGATTCAAGAAAAAGTTCTGTATTCATTTTGGGAATATTAATGATAGATAAAAATATTTCTGTGTATATTCTTTCAATGAAAAATTTCAAAAAAAGGGGTAATTTAGAAATTAATCGAGCATTTCTTTTTTTTAATATTTGCCATTTTTCGAATCTTTTAGGATTATAACTTGTTTTGTTAGGACTAATATTATTTATTTTTGGAGTTACTTTTTTTTTCTCTTTTGTGATTCTTTCTATTTGATTTCGAATTGTACTTGTTCTATCAGTCAGATCCTTCATTTTTTTTTCTGTCAATGAAGAATTTGTTGAACTCGGAGATGCAATTTGACTAAATGATTCGTGAATTATCTGATTGCTGATTATAGAATCTTTTTTTTCTTTAATTTCACTCGATTCATATACTTCTACTTCTCTTAATCGAAATAATAGAATTGGATTTACTTTTGAAAGTTCTTTTATTATTTTTTTTATAAAAAGAACACTTTTGATAACCCGTTTTTTTGTTTCTTTTGATACTTTTCGAAGTAATTTTGTTTTTGCTTTAAAAACTATTAGAACTCGAAAATACTGCTTTTTAAATTTTCCAATTTTTCTTTCAAGTTCCTTAAAAATGGGTTTAAAAAAGGAAGGTCGTTTTCGGGGCGAACCAAAAGGAAGTTCAGCTTCCATTCCCCAAACTGTTAAAAAACAAAAATCATCTTTTTCTTTTTTCTTTTTCATTAGATCTTTCTGAGAGGATCTTAGTTTCGATTTGTGCCAAGGTTTCAGACAGAAAGGAAATAATATTTTTATCTGAATACCGTCTGTCAACCAATTTTTCGGAAATTCTGTTTCTGATAACGGAACACCATTATAGGTACATTTAACATGCATCTCTGTATTCCATTCCTGTAAATCCTCAGACCATTCAGGAAGTTGCAATAGGCATATACGTCCAATATTTTTTGCAATTATCAATGAAGGTAATAGAATATATTTTCTAAAAATAGATTGAGTTAGTAACATGGAACCTCTTATTACTTGCGCAAATGGAATGGTATCCCAGGCCTCTGCTATGTCTATTCGCGCTTTCTCCTTTCTTTTGTTCTTCTCTTTGTTTTCTTCTCTTTTTGTTTGTTC